ATTATTTTCAAAAATTAGTTATTAATTATCTATTTGAATATGAGTTTTCACTATAGGATTATACATTAAATTCATGCAAAACTAAAAAAAATTAAATTAAAGTCCTATTTTAATTTAATTTTTTTAGCAATATATTCGAAACTCAGTTTCAAATATATTACTAAAAATGTTTTAAAAATTTTGCTGAAATACAAACTTGTTTTCTTATTGGAATTGTGTTAGTTTTAGTTGGTGTATGAACACAAATGTTATTTTCGGGATATAGCTCAGCTTGGTAGAGCACCTGCTTTGGGAGCAGGGGGTCGTAGGTTCAAATCCTACTATCCCGACTATTTTGCTAAAAATAGATCAAAGTTGAGATACTTGACGTAAGATTTTGTCTTTAATATAATGGTTGCTGTGCCTTTATAAATCTAATTTAAAGATATTCTTATGACAATTCGAGAACGGTTGTTAGAATTACGAGAGGAATTTTTTAATTTTGTTGCTTTTAGTTTTCAAAAATTAGCTACTATTTTCGGATTTCCAGATAATCCAGGTATGTTATTAACTCCCCTAAAAAGGTATTATTGGAATCCTAAATCATTAGCCGAAAATTTACCTATTCGTACTGTACGTTTTCCACCAGATACACATCCTCAAAATTATATTGAAATTCTAATCGGTGATTCCCCAAAACCTTCGCCTATTCCCAGAATATTCTATGAAAGTAATACTGATGGATTCTATAGCTTTTATATGGAAAATTATAAAAATATTATTTTTTTACCTAATTGGCTTTCGGAATTTCTTCAAGTTCAATGTAATTTTTGTTTAGATATATCTTTTTTGGAAGTTTGCCGAGAAGTCGTTTTTGCTATTTTAGTAACATATTACTATATGATTTCATTTAGGATTTTTATTGCTTGGTTAATTAGTATAAATCCATATACATTCCCGATTGCATATTTTATTGCTTTTGTTGATTGGATTGAAGAATATGCGATTGGCCTTATGCCTGTTATCGGTGGGATTGGATTAGCTACTCCATTGTTATTAACGCTTATTGGAAAAGCTGCTGATTCTTTAAATCATTTAGTATTTACTATGCCTTTTTTACCGAGTGAAGGTGTTCCAGGAAAAGCCATAGTTAATGGGGATGTTAAAGATGTTCTGATCTTTAAATATTTACCTATTCTTTGGTATAAATATCCGATACCAAATGAAATAAGAGAGTTTTGGTATAATGAAAGAAAAGATATTTTAAATTATATGCAAGAAGCCTATAAAAATGTTGATATTCAATTTTTACCCGATAGAGTTATCAATGACTCGAATTTGCTTGATTTTCCTTTAAAACAAATTTCTCTAAATCTGTTTCCTAGTGAACAATTAAACTCAAATTTAATAATCAGTAGTCAATTTGATTCTGTCCAAGAAATAACTCATTCATTAACTCAACAACTTGAAAGTTATATATTTTTTGTGTCGAATTTAAGTTTTTAAATTCTATATTTATTCTATATTGATCTCTTAATTAAATATAGGAGTATAGAATAAATATAGATTTCCAATAATTAGCATTATTTATTTTTATAAAGTTTTATTAATTTTTAAAAACATTAATAACTTTTATATAAAGTCATAGTATCTTTACTTTCAACTTTATGGACAAAATTTAAAAACACAAAAATTCAAGGATATTTTAAGAGAGTTTGATCCTGGCTCAGGATGAACGCTGGCGGTATGCCTTATACATGCAAGTCGAACGGGAGTTTTTAACTCTAGTGGCGGACGGGTGAGTAACACGTAAGAATTTGCCTTTAGGAGGGGGACAACAACTGGAAACGGTTGCTAATACCCCATATGCTTTCGAGTAAAACGGTTTTCCGCCTAAAGAGAAGCTTGCGGCTGATTAGCTTGTTGGTAGGGTAATGGCCTACCAAGGCGACGATCAGTATCTGGTTTGAGAGGACGATCAGACACACTGGAACTGAGACACGGTCCAGACTCCTACGGGAGGCAGCAGTAGGGAATTTTCCGCAATGGGCGAAAGCCTGACGGAGCAATACCGCGTGAGGGATGAATGCCTATGGGTTGTAAACCTCTTTTTTCAGGGAGGAATAAATGACGTGTACCTGAAGAATAAGCATCGGCTAACTCCGTGCCAGCAGCCGCGGTAAGACGGAGGATGCAAGTGTTATCCGGAATCACTGGGCGTAAAGCGTCTGTAGGTGGCTTAATAAGTCAACTGTTAAATCTTGAAGCTCAACTTCAAAATCGCAGTCGAAACTATTAGACTAGAGTATAGTAGAGGTAAAGGGAATTTCCAGTGGAGCGGTGAAATGCGTAGAGATTGGAAAGAACACCGATGGCGAAGGCACTTTACTGGGCTATTACTGACACTCAGAGACGAAAGCTAGGGTAGCAAATGGGATTAGATACCCCAGTAGTCCTAGCCGTAAACAATGGATACTAGGTGTTGAACAGATCGACCTGTGCAGTACCAAAGCTAACGCGTTAAGTATCCCGCCTGGGAAGTATGCACGCAAGTGTGAAACTCAAAGGAATTGACGGGGGCCCGCACAAGCGGTGGAGCATGTGGTTTAATTCGATGCAACGCGAAGAACCTTACCAGGGTTTGACATGATACGAATTTCTTTGAAAGAAGAAAGTGCCTTTTGGAACGTATACACAGGTGGTGCATGGCTGTCGTCAGCTCGTGTCGTGAGATGTTGGGTTAAGTCCCGCAACGAGCGCAACCCTTATTTTTAGTTGCCTTTTGGAACTCTAAAAAGACTGCCGGTTATAAACCGGAGGAAGGCGGGGATGACGTCAAGTCAGCATGCCCCTTACACCCTGGGCTACACACGTGCTACAATGGACGAGACAATGAGCTGCAAATCTGCGAAGACTAGCTAATCTATAAACTCGTTCTAAGTTCGGATTGTAGGCTGCAACTCGCCTGCATGAAGTTGGAATCGCTAGTAATCGCTGGTCAGCACACAGCGGTGAATCCGTTCCCGGGCCTTGTACACACCGCCCGTCACACCATGGAAGCTGGTTATGCCCGAAGTCGTTACTCTAACCTTTTGGAGGAGGACGCCTAAGGTAGAATTAGTGACTGGGGTGAAGTCGTAACAAGGTAACCGTACTGGAAGGTGCGGTTGGATCACCTCCTTTTAAATTTTTCTAAAAAATTAAAAGTCGATTTTATAATATTAAATAATAAACGGGCTATTAGCTCAGTTGGTTAGAGCGCGCCCCTGATAAGGGCGAGGTCTCTGGTTCAAATCCAGAATGGCCCAAGGGGGGTATAGCTCAGCTGGTAGAGCATCGCCTTTGCACGGCGGTTGTCAGCGGTTCGAATCCGCTTACCTCCAAAAAAATAGATATCTAATATCTAAGTTGTTTTAAATTCAAGGAATTAAGAGTTTATGGGGGATACCTTGGCATTCAGAAGCGATGAAGGACGTGGTTACCAACGAAATGCTTCGGGGAGCTGGAAACAAGCTTTGATCCGGAGGTGTCCGAATGAGGAAACTTAAAAACTACTTATTGAATATATAAATAAGAAAGAGCAAACCTAGGGAATTGAAACATCTTAGTACCTAGAGGAAAAGAAAGTAAAAACGATTCCCTTAGTAGCGGCGAGCGAAATGGGAGAAGCCTAAACTTAGAAGTAAGGGTAGCGGGACAGTTAGAAATGATTAAATGTAACAATTAGATGAATAGGTTTGAATCCCTAACCATAGAAAGTGATAGTCTTGTAATCGAAAATTGAAACAATCAAAACTGAATCCCAAGTAGCATGGAGCACGTGAAATTCCGTGTGAATCTGCGAGGACCACCTCGTAAGGCTAAATATTCCTGAATGACCGATAGTGAAATAGTACCGTGAGGGAAAGGTGAAAAGAACCCCGGGAGGGGAGTGAAAAGAACATGAAACCATAAACTTACAATCAGTAGGAGGACGACTAAAACGTCTGACTGCGTTCCTGTTGAAGAATGAGCCGGCGACTTATAGCTAGTGGCAGGTTAAGACAGAGAATGTCGAAGCCATAGTGAAAGCGAGCCTGAATAGGGCGTTAGTCTCTAGTTATAGACCCGAACCCGGATGATCTAACCATGATCAGGTTGAAGCTTAGGTAATACTAAGTGGAGGACCGAACCGACTGATGTTGAAAAATCAGCGGATGAATTGTGGTTAGGGGTGAAATGCCAATCGAATTCGGAGCTAGCTGGTTCTCCCCGAAATGCGTTTAGGCGCAGCGGTAAATGTTATAATTTAGGGGTAAAGCACTGTTACGTATGCGGGCTGGTAATTCGGTACCAAATCGTTGCAAACTAAGAATACTAAATGTACAATTTACCAGTGAGACTGTGGGGGATAAGCTCCATTGTCAAGAGGGAAACAGCCCAGAGCACCAGTTAAGGCCCTTAAATAATTACTAAGTGATAAAGGAGGTGGGAGTGCAGAAACAATCAGGAGGTTTGCTTAGAAGCAGCAATCCTTTAAAGAGTGCGTAATAGCTCACTGATCGAGTAAACCTGCGCCGAAAATGAACGGGACTAAGTAATTTGCCGAAACTGTGCGATATATAAAATATATATCGGTAGGGGAGCGTTCTGTTGTAGGTCGAAGTATTAGCGTAAGCGGGTATGGACGAAGCAGAAGTGAGAATGTCGGCTTGAGTAACGAAAATATAGGTGAGAATCCTATACCCCGGAAACCCAAGGTTTCCTCCGGAAGGTTCGTCCGCGGAGGGTAAGTCAGGGCCTAAGGCGAGGCTGAAAAGCGTAGTCGATGGATAACGGGTTAATATTCCCGTACCATTATTTATTGATATCGAGGGACGGAGAAGGCTAAACTGGCCGGATATTGGTATTCCGGTTTAAGCGTTAAGGTGTGTGCGGCGAAAACGTACTATTGAACTAAGGCGTGAATACGAGACTCTACGGAGTTAGAGCAGTGTACGTCAGACTTCCAAGAAAAGCTCGCAATGTCTAAAATAAATAATGCCTGTACCATAACCGACACAGGTGGGTAGGTAGAGTATACTAAGGGGCGCGAGATAACTCTCTCTAAGGAACTCGGCAAAATAACTCCGTAACTTCGGGAGAAGGAGTGCCTTATTTATAAGGTTGCAATAACAAGATCCAAGCAACTGTTTACCAAAAACACAGGTCTCCGCTAAGTCGTAAGACGATGTATGGGGGCTGACGCCTGCCCAGTGCCAGAAGGTTAAAGAAGTCGGTTAGCGCAAGCGAAGCTGGTAACTGAAGCCCTGGTGAACGGCGGCCGTAACTATAACGGTCCTAAGGTAGCGAAATTCCTTGTCGGGTAAGTTCCGACCCGCACGAAAGGCGTAATGATTTGGATACTGTCTCGGAGAGAGGCTCGGTGAAATAGACTTGTCTGTGAAGATGCGGACTACCTGCACCAGGACAGAAAGACCCTATGAAGCTTTACTGTAACTTGAAATTGAAATTGGACTTTATTTGCGCAGTATAGGTGGGAGGCGTTGAAAGATTCTTGCGGGAATTCTGGAGCCATCAGTGAGATACCACTCCTATAATGTTAGATTTCTAACTTTTACCATTATCTGGTGAAAGGACAGTTTCAGGCGGGCAGTTTGACTGGGGCGGTCGCCTCCTAAACGGTAACGGAGGCGCACAAAGGTTTCCTCTGAACGGGTAGAAATCGTATCTAGAGTGTAAAGGCAAAAGGAAGCTTGACTGTGAGACCTACAAGTCGAGCAGGGACGAAAGTCGGTCTTAGTGATCTGACGGTGCTGAGTGGAAAGGCCGTCACTCAACGGATAAAAGTTACTCTAGGGATAACAGGCTGATCTCCCCAAGAGTTCACATCGACGGGGAGGTTTGGCACCTCGATGTCGGCTCATCGCATCCTGGGGCGGTAGTACGTCCCAAGGGTTGGGCTGTTCGCCCATGAAAGCGGTACGCGAGCTGGGTTCAGAACGTCGTGAGACAGTTCGGTCCATATCCGGTGTAGGCGTTAGAATATTGAGAGGAGCCTTCTTTAGTACGAGAGGACCGAGAAGGACATACCTCTGGTGTACCAGTTATCGTGCCAACGGTAAACGCTGGGTAGCTATGTATGGAGTGGATAACCGCTGAAAGCATCTAAGTGGGAAGCCCACCTCAAGATGAGTATTCTCATCACGTAAGTGAGTAAGGTCACGGTAAGACTAACCGTTAGATAGGCATCAAGTATAAATGTAGTAATATATGAGCTGAGATGTCCTAACAGACCGAGGACTTGAATTTTTTAATAAAATATTTATAAACTCTAAAATATCTTATATTTTAGAGTTTATAAATATTTATCTACTTTATTGTAGATTTTTGCTTTGGTGTTTTTAGTGTATTGGCGGAACCACACTGATCCATTTCGAACTCAGTCGTGAAACGTTATAAATCGGCGAAAATACTTGGAGAGACATCTCCCGGAAAAATAGCTCAATGCCAAAGTTTTTAAGCAAACTGTAAAATATTTATAGCCGGATATTTCTTAGAAATATTTAAAATTTTGTATATAATATAAATGTACAATAATATAACTGCATATAAATATTATTTTCTGTATTTAATTTAACTATTTTTATAAGGATTATAACATATGGATACTCGTTTATTAGTAATTGGTGCTCCAATTTTCGTAGCTGCATCATGGGCTTTATTTAATATTGGTCGTTTAGCTATCCAACAAGTTCAAAGATTATCACGCCAACGTTAATATATTAGCCGAAAATATTTTCAGTTATTATTGACTTTTAAAAATTACTATTATATAGTTTGTTCAAGAGTAATATTAATTTTAGTATTGTTAAATATGGCTGTACCTAAAAAACGAACTTCGAAAGCAAAACGAGATGCTCGTAAAGCAAACTGGAAAAGAAAAGGATTTTTTGCTGCACAAAAATCATTATCTTTAGCTAAATCTATGTTACGAGGAAAACCTACAAGTTTTATTTATAGTATCTATGTTGATGAATAAATCTTTGAAAATATTTTAAAGATTTATTCCTATATTTTAAAATTTTAAACGGATGTGGCGGAATTGGTAGACGCGCTAGATTTAGGTCCTAGTAACTTTGTTATGAGAGTTCGAGTCTCTCCATCCGTATTTTTAAATTTCAGAAATTTAATAGATTAGATATATGCTTCCTTTTACTTTACAACAATTACGAATATTAAAGGCAGTTGCAACAGAAAAAAGTTTTACAAAAGCCGCAGATATATTGTTTTTATCGCAACCATATTTAAGCAAACAAATAAAAGTTTTAGAACAAAATCTTGATGTAATACTTTTTAAGAGAAATTCAAATAATATAGATTTAACTGAAAATGGTAAAGTATTTTTACAATACGCTGAACGTATTCTTGCATTATGTGAAGAAAGTTGCCGAGCAATAATTGATTTAAAAAATGGAGAACGAGGAAATTTAAGTGTAGGAGCAAGTCAAACTATTGGAACATATTTAATGCCAAGATTATTAGCATTATTTGCTCAAAATTATCCTCAAATCGACTTAAAAGTTCAAGTTAATTCAACACGGCTAATTGTTAAACAAATAATTAATAAGCAAATAGATCTAGCCGTCGTTGGAGGTGAAGTTCCTGAAGATTTAAAACAAAATTTAAAAATAGAACATTTTGTAGAAGATGAATTGAATTTAATTATATCTAATTCGCATCCGTTTGCAAAATTAAAAAAAATTAAAAAAGAAGATTTATATCACTTAAATTTTATAACTCTACATTCTAATTCAACAATTCGTAAATTTGTAGATAATATATTAAAACAAAATAATATTGAAACAGATCAATTAACAGTTGTAATGCAACTAAATTCCATAGAAGCTATTAAAACAGCAGTAAGTCTTGGGTTAGGTGCTGCTTTTGTTTCATCCTCAGCAATTGAAAAAGAAATTAAGTTAAAAACACTTGAGATTCTTCAAATTGAAAATATAAAAATAACTCGGACTTTATCCATAGTTAGTAATTCCGATTCGTATAAATCAAAATCTTTCGAATTTTTTTATAAAGAATTGATTTCTTTGAAAGAAAATGTAAAAAACTTACATAGTTCTAAAAATATTGACATAACTTAAAAAACTTTAGTAAATTAGGTCAAATTTTTATTACTACAATCTATTAAATATACTATATTTGTTAATTTTAAATTATGAAATATGCAATTGTTGAAATAAGCGGAAAACAATTTTGGGTAGAAACAGGAAAATTTTATGATTTTAATCGAATTCCGACAGAATTAGGAAAAGAGATAACGTTAAATAGGGTTTTATTAATAAATAACGAAGGAAATGTACTCATTGGTCAACCTTATCTTGAAAATGTTAAAATACAAGGTAAAATTTTAGAGCATTTAAGAGGTAAAAAACAAATTGTTTATAAAATGAGATCAAAAAAGAAAACTCGTAGAAAACAAGGTCATCGTCAAGATTTAACTCGAGTATTAATTGAAAATATTGCTATTAAATAACTATTAAATAACTATTAAATAACTATTAAATAATTAAAGGAATAATATCATGGCACATAAGAAAGGAGCAGGTAGTACTAAAAATGGTCGGGATTCAAATGCAAATCGTTTAGGAGTAAAACGTTTTGGAGGGGAGCAAGTGCGTGCGGGAAATATTTTAATTCGCCAACGGGGTATGAAATTTAAACCAGGTATTAATGTAGGGTGTGGTAAAGATTTTACTTTATTTGCTTTAACGGATGGAGTTGTAACATTTGATTATAAAGATAAGACTCATAAACGTGTAAATATTATTATTTAACTAAATAAATTCGAATGATAGGAATTCAATTTAATAATAACAAAATATTTTCAAATAAAACTAATGTAATCCCCAAACAATATCAATTATTAATTAATGATATTAATGAATTAGAAAAAACTCTAAAAGATTTAACAGATATCGAATTACGTATTGAAAGTTTTAAATTACAAAATGAATATAAGGAAACCCAAGATTTAAATTCATTAATTAGCCGTTCATTTGCTTTAACTCGTGAATCTAGTCTAAGAACATTAGGATTAAGGCATTTTGATGTTCAATTAATGGGGGGATTAGTTCTTAATAGTAATAAAATTGCTGAAATGAAAACTGGTGAGGGAAAAACCCTTGTAGCAACTCTTCCTGCCAGTTTAAATGCATTAACAAAAAAAGGTGTACATATTGTAACTGTTAATGACTATTTAGCAAATCGTGATCAGGTTTCAATGGGCCAAATTTATAGATTTTTAGGATTTGATACTGGTCTTATTCAAGCAGGTATGAGTCAAACTGAGCGTAAAGAAAACTATCAAAGTGATATTACTTATGTAACAAATTATGAATTAACATTTGATTACCTTCGTGATAATACTACTCTAAATAGAAAAGATATTGTCTTACCTGCTTTTAATTATTGTATTATTGATGAGGTGGACTCTATTTTAATTGACGAAGCTCAAACTCCAATTATTTTGGCAGATACAAGTAAAGATACTTCAGTTGAGAAATTTATTATAGCATCTGAAATTACAAATTATTTAGAGTTTAATAAACATTATATCGTAGATGAAAAAAATAAAAATGTAACTTTGACAGAATTAGGAAGTCAACAAGTTGAAAAAATTATTCAAACTCAAGATTTATACAATCCAAGAGATCCTTGGATACCTTATATAATAAATGCATTAAAAGCGAATTCTTTGTTTTTCAATAATATTCATTACATTATTCAAGCGAATAGAATCGTTATTGTAGATGAGTTTACAGGTCGTATAATGCCAGATCGTCGTTGGGGAGATGGTTTGCATCAAGCAATTGAAGCCAAAGAGAAATTAGCTATTCGACCTCGAACTGAAACGCAAGCATCTATTACTTATCAAAACTTCTTTTTAATGTATCCAAAACTATCAGGTATGACTGGAACAGGAAAAACATCTGAAATTGAGTTTGAAAAAATATATAATTTAGTAGTTGAAGTTATTCCTACTTATAAACCTACTAAACGGCTAGATTTGCCTGATTTATTATATAAAGACCAGTTTTCTAAATGGAACGCTATTGCTCAGTTTTGTAATTCTGTTTCAACAACTGGACAACCTTTATTAATAGGAACAACAACTGTTGAAAAATCTGATATGTTAGCTCAGTTACTTAATGAATATAATTTATCATATCAAATTTTAAATGCCAAACCGGAAAATGTCAGAAGAGAATCTGAAATTGTTGCCCAAGCAGGCAAAAAAAATAGTATTACAATCTCAACTAATATGGCTGGTCGTGGGACCGATATTATATTAGGAGGTAATATTAATTTTCAAATTCAAAAAGAACTTTATGATATTTTAATTTTAGCTAAAACAGCCTTAAAACAGTTTAAAAACTTGAATGATTTTGAAAAATATAAATTAAGATCTGTAAGGCATAATCTTATTCAAAGAATAAGACGTTTGAAAACTATTACGCAAAGATGTTCACAAAAATTTTTTAGTGTATTACTGACACTTATTACAGATAAAAATTTTATAGAACTTTCTGATATTGATGTATTAAGAATTTTACAAGAAAATGATAGAGTAGCAATACCTAGTATATCTTATCAATGTGCAATTCGTTTTTTGTTAAATGATTTAATTTTTTCAACACAAAAACATCATAAACAAGAAAATAAAATAGTTAAAAATTTAGGTGGATTATGTGTTGTTGGTACAGAACGTAATGATTCAAGACGTGTAGATGATCAATTAAGGGGTAGATGTGGTCGTCAAGGTGATCCCGGAACTTCTAGATTCTTTGTCAGTTTAGATGATAATCTTTTACGATTATTCGGCGGTCAAAAAGTTCAACAATTTTTAAGAAATCAAATTCCAGATGATTCACCTATTGAATCATCAATGATGACTGAAAGTTTAAACAATGCACAAAAACAAGTAGAAGAGCGAGCTTATGAACAACGTAAAAATTTATTTGAATATGATGAAATTTTAGATCAGCAACGAAGTATTATTTATTTTGAACGTAGATTAGTATTAGAAAGTCCATCGATTAGAAATAATACATTGGCTTATGGAGAACAAATTGTTTGTGAATTTATAAAACAAGTAAAAAAAAAAGAGATAGATTTAAATCAAATGATTAAATTATTTGAAAATCTATTTGGACGAAATCTAAATATCAAATTAATAAGTAAAAATTATTCAAATTTAACTGAATTTGACAATCTTGAATTGCAGAATTATTTTTTTCAAGAATTTTGGTTGACATATCAAGCAAAAATTAATCAATTTTCTGTATATGGTAATGGTAATAAGATTTTCCGGAATTTTGAACGACAAGTTACATTATTAAATATAAATACAGTTTGGCAAGAACATTTGGAAAAAATAAGTCTCTTAAGAGAAGCTGTAGGTTGGCGTGGTTACGGCCAAAAAAATCCATTGACCGAATATAAAAGAGAAGCATACTTATTATTTACAGAACGCAAAGAAGCTTTGATATATTTTACTTTATATCAATTATTCCGAGGAACAATCATTTAAATAAAAATTCATATTAACTTTATTTCAAAAATTCTATCATGTCAAAAAAAACACTTTCAAATAAAAGTCGGTATTCAATTTTAAGAGTATCTGGGTTTCGAGCACGGATGGCAACACCAGAAGGAAGAAAAACCTTACGAAATCGTCGTAAAAAAGGTCGAAAAAGTTTAACTATTCAACGATAGATTTTTAGATTATTAGAGTAAACACTAAATATTACTCTAATAAATCACAATTTTTTATTTTAAATTTCTATAATACTAAATTGATAAATTAAACTTAAAATTTTTACTACATGACATTTAATGATGAGCTAAATCTTTTTCTTAAAGCTCGATATCCAATTATTTATATCAATACAATCGAAGAAGATAGAGTAGAGTATGTAATTCGAAAAAATATTAAAACTAATTTAAAACGAAGCATTTATAGTTGGGATTTTGTAGATGGTTATACTAATAATCCAAATAACCAAGGATTCGGCAAACGAAATCCCTTACAAGCATTAGAATTAGTAGAAAAATTAAATCCTGAAACTCCTGCGATTTTTTTATTAAAAGATTTTAATCGTTTTTTAAATGATTTATCAATTTCCCGAAAACTTAGAAATTTAAGTCGAATCTTAAAACTCCAACCGAAAACAATTATTATTATTGGATCAGAATTAACTATTCCTAGAGAATTACAAGATTTAATAACAGTTTTACAATTCCAATTACCAACAGAAGAAGAAATTATTAAAGAATTAGAACGTTTAACTCAATCATTGCAAATTGATATTGATATTAAATTGTTTGAAAATTTAACTCGTTCTTGTCAAGGTTTATCATTAGAACGAATTAGACGAGTTTTATCAAAAATCATTGCTACTTATAAAACTATAAATGAAAATAGTATATCTATTTTATTAAGTGAAAAAAAACAAATAATTAGTCAGACTGAAATTTTAGAATACTGGTCTGTAAATGAAAAATTTGATGGCCTTGGAGGGTTAAAAAATCTTAAAGAATGGTTAAAAAAGCGCCAAACAGCTTTTAGCTCACAAGCTGTTAATTATGGACTTCCAACCCCTAGGGGACTATTATTAATTGGAATTCAAGGAACAGGAAAATCTTTAACTGCGAAAGCTATTGCAAATGATTGGAAATTACCTTTATTAAAACTTGATGTAGGAAAATTATTTGGTGGAATTGTAGGTGAGTCTGAATCAAGACTTCGACAAATGATAAGTGTTTCTGAAGCTATTTCACCTTGTATTCTATGGATTGACGAAATTGATAAAGCTTTTAGCAATTCAGAAAGTAAAGGTGATAGTGGAACTAGTAACAGAGTTTTGGGTACTTTTATTAGTTGGTTATCTGAAAAAACTAAACCTGTATTCGTAATTGCAACAGCAAATAGTATCGATTCTTTACCTCTTGAGATTATTAGAAAAGGCCGTTTTGATGAAGTCTTTTTTTTAGATCTGCCTCAAAAAAGTGAACGTCAAGAGATTTTTCAAATCCATTTGAAACAATTTCGACCAAATAGTTGGGAAAAATTTAATTATTCAGAATTAGCCGAACTAACAGAATATTTTTCAGGAGCTGAAATTCGTCAAACTATTATTGAAGCAATGTATCAAGCTTTTTATGAAAAACGAGAATTTACAACAAATGATATCCGTAATGCTATAAACGAATTAATACCTTTAGCTAAGATTGAAAATGCTCAAATGTTAAAACTTAAAACATGGGCAACCTCAGGAAAAATCAGGTTAGCATCAACCAAAGATATATTTTTAAATTAATTTATTTGAATGAAAATAAAAATTTTTAGGTATTTAGCTGATCTTCGTTTTGCAATTTTTATATTATTAATGATTAGTATCTGCAGTATCATAGGTACTATAATTGAACAAGATCAATCTATTGAAATTTATAAACTAAATTATCCAATTACTAATAAATTATTTGGATTTTTGTCATGGGAAACTATTATTCAATGTGGATTTGACCATGTTTATAAAACATGGTGGTTTATTTGTTTAATAATAATATTTGGTACTAGTTTATCTACTTGTACATTCTTGCAACAATTACCTACGATTAAAATTGCACGTCGATGTCAATTTATTAGAACAAGTGAAACTTTTACACGTTTAAAAATTTCAACAGTTTTGACAAAAAGAACTTTTACTAAAATT